AAGGCGTTTTAAATACCACACATGAGTTACTGGACATGCGAGTTTGATGTATCCCATTTGATATCTTCGTATCCGAGAATCAACAAATTCCACCCCGCATTCTTCACAAAATTTCGGGTCCTCTTTTTCCGCTCCGATCACTCGATAATTTCCACAAGCACAAATTCCACTTTTTATGGGTCCAGAGATTCTTTCACAAAACAATCCATCTTTTTCCGGTTTATTGGTTTTATAATGAAAAGTATAGGGCTTTGTCACCTCTCCAACTATCTCCCCATTTGGTAGGATTTTGTTGGCCCAAGCCCTTATTTGTTGAGGAGACACTAATCCAATTCGAAGTTGTTGATGTTTATACCGGTCGATCATAGAATAGAAATTCTGATTCATTCGGATCAAACTTCCTTCCGATTAATCTGAAAATTCTTTTCAGATACAAGGAAATGGTTCAGTTCCAGAGCCAAAGATCGTAGTTCTCGAACGAGTAATCGAAAAGATTCTGGGGCATCCTCAGGATTAGGTACTGTTCTTCCAATGATCGTAGCACCAAGTAATTCTTGACGAGCTCTAATATGATCAGATTTATAAGTAAGCATCTCTTGTAAAATATGAGCAACACCAAATCCTTCTAGAGCCCAAACTTCCATTTCCCCTACTCGTTGCCCCCCTTGCTTAGCCCTTCCTCTAAGGGGTTGTTGTGTAACAAGTGCGTAATGCCCACTCGAACGTCCATGGATTTTATCATCAACTTGATGAATTAATTTTAGGATATAGGACTTGCCTATTAGAACAGGTTGTTCAAAAGGATCTCCTGTTCTTCCATCAAATATTCTGCTTTTTCCCGGAAACTCGGGTTCAAATACCCATGGGTTTTTTGTTTGCTTACTGGCTTCATATAATTCGGAAAATACTAGTTTTCTCGAAGCCTCTTGCTCATATCTCTCATCAAAAGGTGCTATTCTATAATGTCTCTTTAGTATATCCCCTGCTAACCCGAGCGAACATTCAAATATCTGTCCTATATTCATTCGTGAGGGTACTCCTAATGGATTGAAGACCATATCAACAGGTGTTCCATCTTGCAAGTAGGGCATATCTTGTCTAGACAAAATTTTAGAAATGATACCTTTATTCCCATGTCTTCCAGCTACTTTATCACCCACTTTGATTTCACGTTTCTGTAAAATATATACACGAATCTTTTCTGGATTATAGCTGGAACCCGTCTTTTTCTGGATCCATCTCACATCAATAACTCGACCTCTTCCGCCTATAGGTAGTTTTAGAGAAGTTTCTTTTGAAGTGGATACCTGAATCCCAAGTATGGCTCGTAATAATCTATCCTCGGGGGCATACGAGGATTCGTTCGCTGTCTGAGGTGTTAATTTACCTATTAAAATATCGCCGGTTTCTATCCAAGATCCCAGCATTACAATTCCATTTCTGTCTAAATTTCGGAGTAAATGGGCCTCTAAATGGGGTATTTCCTTAGTAATTCTTTCGGGACCTTGACTTGTCACATGAGTCTGAATTTCATATTTCCGTATGTGAAAAGAAGTATAAATATCTTCACACACTAGCCGTTCGCTAATTAGTACTGCGTCTTCAAAATTGTAACCTTCCCATGGCATATAAGCGACTAATACGTTTTTTCCTAAAGCGAGTTCCCCACCAACTGTAGCCGCCCCGTCTGCTAAAATTTGCCCCTTTTTTATACATTTACCCTGCTGAACCTGAGGTTTTTGATGCATACAAGTATTTTTGTTGGAACGTTGATACATAACTAATGGAATGCTTATAGTGTCCCCATTACTTGATAAAATGATCTTGTGAGTATCAGTATAAATGATCTTTCCTTCGCGTTCAGCTATAACAGACACCCCCGAATCTAGAGCCGTTTGGCGTTCCAGCCCAGTTCCAACAATGCACTTCTCGGATCGAGAAAGAGGAACTGCTTGGCGCTGCATATTAGAACTCATTAAAGCCCGATTCGCATCATTATGCTCAATAAACGGAATGAGGGAAGCTCCAATAGAAAAATATTGGAAAGGAAAAATACTTCTAAAACGAATCTGTTCCCATGCAATAGTCAAAAATTCTTGACGGTATCGAGCCGGAACAACTTGTTCCTCTTGAATACCCCGATTCAGGGCCAAAGAATTTCCTGCGGCTACCATATAATATTCATCTCTATTTGGTGATAAATAAATTATCTGTGCCTCTTTTGATCTCTCAGACATTTCATAAAGCGGATTCTCTATAGATCCCCAAGGACCAATCCTCACATGAATAGCTAAAGATCCAATAAGTCCAACATTGATTCCTTCAGACGTGTCAATTGGGCAAATACGCCCATAGTGGCTCGGGTGGATATCTCGTATCCGAAAGCTAGCAGTTCGTCCCGTCAATCCTCCAGGACCCAAATAACTCAATTTTCGCCCATGAACAATTTGTGTCAATGGATTAGTTCGATCTAAAACTTGAGATAAAGGGTGTAGGCCAAAAAAGGATTCATAAGTGGTTGTTAATGAAGTTGAAGTTACCAAATTTTGAGGAGTCGGTATCAATTTATGTCGGATTGCTCCACATATAGTTCCTCGAATCGAATTTTCTAAACGAACAAGAGCCAATCCGAATTGATCTTGTAACAGATCTGCTACAGAACGAATACGTTTATTTTTTAAGTGATTCATATCGTCAAATGTACCCATTCCAAATTTAATTCCGATCAAATGATCCGCAGCAGCCAATAGATCTCGTGGTAACAAAAATGTATTGTTCTGAGGTATATCAAGATTCAGTCTCCGGTTCATATTTCGTCGACCAATCCTTCCTAATTCACATTTTTGTTGAAAAAATTTCTTTTGTAATTCCTTACATAAGGACTCAGAAAATACCGGATCCCCACCGACACAAGCAAATTGTTGATAAAACTCCAAAATGGCATTTTCTTTGGATCCAATCTTTTTTTTCTCCTTATCATTCGAGAAAGACAAGAAAATTTCAGGGTAACAAACATTATCTAGAATTTCTCTTAGATTTGAACCCATAGCTGATGATAAAACTAGAATAGATATTTTTTGTTTCCTACTTACACGTGCCCATATCCTTGTTCTTCTATCAATTTCTAATTCCGATCTTCCTCCCCAATCTGATATTATAGTGCTGGTATAAACAGCATTTCCGTTATGATCCAATTCTGAACGATAGTAAATACCGGGACTTTGCAATATTTGATTGATCACAATTCTGTATATTCCATTTACTATAGAGGTTCCCAGGGAATTCATTAGAGGAATGTTTCCAATAAAAATAGTTTGTTGTTGCATATCCCTACCGGTTTTCCAAATTACTCCCGCAGGGACATATAATTCAGAAGAATATGTGAGTGATTCATACACAGCATCTATTTCCTTTATCAGGGGCTCCACCAATTGATACCTTTCCACAAATAATTGAAATTCCATTTCTTGATCTCTATCTTCAATTTTTGGAAACTTATGAAATTCTTCCGTTAAACCCTGATTAATGAACCTACAAAACCCCTCAAATTGTATCTGACTAAATCCAGGTATTGTGGACATTCCCTCATTTCCATTCCGAAGCATCTTAATCTTAAGTTTCCTATTTATTTTTTTTGAAAAAATTCAATTATTGATTCACTATTCATCGACCCATATGGATCGACCTAGCAATAATAGAATGTATATTCTGTTTACTGAATCACATAAAATTTTAGTCAACTCCATATATCTATTTCAAACGTATGAACGGAGATGGAACGGCGGAATAAAGAACATTTTGGGCGCAGGTTCAAATTTTCGACGGGTTAAATTGAGAAAATATTTCTGGAAAAAAAAATTCTGTTACTTACACTTATGGAGCCTTGTTCAAAATTGGTCCAACTTCTACCTAACGTATTAGTATGATATTACGATCCGACGGGATACCACAAAAAGGAATGATTGAGATTGAATCTCCTCTTTATATCTATATAAATGAAATAAAGACAGAATAATCAGAAGTAGTATAGAGTTTTCCCTTTTTTAACACAAAAAATGGAATTTCATGTTCCAAAAAGAATTGGCGTATTATTTTTGGTAGGGAGGGAAATTTATAGAATACGCTTGAATTGTGTAACTTAATATAAATATACTAAAAAAAAAATATTGTATTTATTAAGTACATGTTGATACGGCTATCTATCCATATATCACATCCTTTCTTGCAATTTCTGGAGCAACATTAACATGGATCACACTCCACCAAAAGTAGTATTTTATATTCAATATTTCAATCTATTTATTCAATGAAAAATTGAAACATGAAAATTCTCTCTAGGGATATGTACATAAGAGAGAGACCCGTCTCGGTATTTGGGTAACAATTTGTGTTTTGGGGTTTACATATACACATATATGTTGTTATAATTGAAATAGAAAAGTATTTTTTATTGAAAAAAAAAATGAGATTTAGTAATAAATCGGTCATAAATCAATTTTCTTTTTCCATTCAAGGAAATAAAATTTTATCTCCGATAAAAATTGAAGAACCGTTCACTAATTTCAATTTAAAGACTAATTTAAAGTAAATTGTTAATGGTTCCAATTTGCCCCGAATTTTTCAGTCTGTCGCCAGAATTTGACTCTCAATAGAAAAGAAACGAGAAGGGAAATTATTAACTTATGTATATTTTGAGATATAATAAATCGAAGAAAATAATAGAAACCAGATAAAAAAAAAAGAATGTGTTTTTGAGGATTAAGTACAACGGGATTCAAGAAAAAAAAAAGAATTAGTAGTAGAAATAGAATATGGCTAATATTTTTATCCATTTTATTTTGGATCTAATTTGGCGGCATGGCCAAGTGGTAAGGCGGGGGACTGCAAATCCTTTATCCCCAGTTCAAATCTGGGTGTCGCCTGATCAACCAAAGATTTTTTATTTCTTATTCTGCCGATCTAATTCGATGAATTATTGCTCCGCAAGAAGTGGAGGCGTGGACGTGTCAATACTTGATTTTTTAAAACTATAGCATAGGTTTTAGAAAAGACTGTAACTTTTTTTCTTAAAATCTAAGTCTAGCCCAAATCAAATCGGCAGTAATAGGGATGAAGCAAAAACCTCAATTATTAATTTAATCATTGGTAATGATTGATTCTCACCATTTATTTCAAAATTTTTTGAAATAAATGGTGAGAATCAATTCCAGAATGGAATTAAGAACTAAGATCAGAAATCTCGATATACAAAGATTCCTAAGAGGCACCCCATTTTTACTACTAGAATAAAAGATTATATAAAAGACTAACATATCAAAATCTCTTAAACAATTTTTACTTTTAAGTAGCGTCTCGTGATTCTGTTGGGTATTAAATTAGATTAGATACAATGATGGGAAATAAATTTAGGGCTTGTAGAAAGGCACGAAGATACTTTGTATTTAAACTCACGAAAGGCTATGAGTGCTCAGACATAGAATCAGAATAGTTGGTCGACTCTTATAGTATAGAGTAAAGGTAAAAATTGAAAAAAAAAAATAATATATGTATGTAGTAATAATGGCAGTGGGTTCTACCGATTCTTTCATAGAAAGACAGTAAGCTTAGATCAAATAGAAAATAGAGGTATTTGATATATAGTTGTGTATAGAAAAGGCGCGTTTATCATCTTGTACTTAATACTTCCTGATTCTACCGGAAATCTTAAAATATTGAAACTTGTTGCAAATGTATTCATTGAATTGATTTGGTTCATCAATAGTCTTAAGTCAGAATCCTATTTTGACTCTGTGCCATTGATTCCACTATGATTATTAAATAATAATCGAATAATTCTTTCATAGAAATAAGGGACATAATTCACATGGATATAGTAAGTCTTGCTTGGGCTGCTTTAATGGTCGTCTTTACATTTTCTCTTTCACTTGTAGTATGGGGAAGGAGTGGACTCTAGTGCTGTGGACACTACAAATACTAAATTGAGTAATCGATTGCTCAATCGAACTTTATCAATTCTTTATTAATCGTTTTGCGAAGCCTTGCCTTAAAAAAAAGTATTCAAAATTGTACTGGAATAGAGTAATAAATCATTATCAGAATTTTATTTTGCAACTCAAATCTACGCATAATAGAAGATTCTTTCCAACCGAATTTTGACTAATACTAATATAGTATATATTTTTTTTTTTCTTTTAGAAAAAAAATTCTGTTATTATGACACTATATATTTTCTTTCCACTGTAAGCGAAACGATTAGTGATTGTCCAAAGAGGTCCTACACATAATAAAATTAGATCTTTCTTCCGTTAGGCTATTTACATATCACACATTTCACATTTGTTTTAAACTTCTAGAAATTATACTTTTTTGACTCATCTCATGTTTTGTTTAAACATGAAAAACAGCCAGGTTTACTCTAACCCCTTTTCCAAATCCGAAGAAGTTATCATATAACTACGCGGATCATCCATTAATTGTTGACTTCTTGAGATGAAAAAAAAGAAATAGAATTAAGTTTTATCTTATCTATATATACATCTACTATATACATATTGTAATTTTATATATATGAAGCCTATATTAATATTAGTATACAATACTAGCTAGTGTGGTAGAAAGAACTATAATATATAGTTCTTTCTACCACACTAGCTTAGATACTAAATAAGCTACTTCTGTTCTGATTCCAGCTCAGCGCAATCATTTCATTTAAGACTTAGAGTTTGAATTCTTTTCTTTCATTTCTTGAATCATTGAATTGAATTGAACTGCTAAGAACTGATAATTCAAGTTTCATTCAAATTAATCATTTTGGCTAACTGTTTTTACATAGATGATAAGTAAAAAAGCAGTAGGAATTAGAATGAACAGTGCAGTAGCAATAAGTGCGAGAATATTGACTTCCATAATCTAATCTTTTTTTTTTCGCAATAACGTAACTCGGGATCTAATCCCATAGAGATGATAAATTTGATTCCTGTAAATTCAATGGGATGAATTGTATCTTGATGATACTGAATCAGATCAATATTATGAATAAAAATTTCTGATCTATCAAATCAATTTCTCGTTGAGAATTGAATAGTATAACATAGGGAGATCTTTTATCCATACAAAAAAACATTTTTGATTAGATCATAAATACCTATCATTGGGTTTTCATCCTTTTTCCACTTGTTCTTTTCTATAACCTAGCATCTTATCTTCCTTATACAATTCTTCTACTTATACATATACATAGGATTTTGTATATAGAATTATAAGGTATTATATAATATAACTATAACCGGTATTCTCTAGGGCATACAGAGAGACGAACAGTATAAGGATAAGTGAGATGTAAAAAAGGTAAGGTTAAGTCTAAAAAATCGACTATTCAAGCTTTACCTTTACTAAGAATAAGAGAAGAAAAAGAAAGGAGCCCTACTTGGTTTTGTTGGTCTTTTATTTTATCTTATTTTATTAGTATACTCTTTGTTTTGTTGGATTGAAGTTGGAACGTATACATCAAAAATTCAATATAAAATTGGAATGAGACTGAAATAAATTGTTTCAAATCAGTAGTCATAATTGAGGCTAAAAAAAATGTAGATTTAGAAAAGATGCGCTTTAACCTAAAAAGTACTTTGCCGGAGAATGAAATTCTATGAAGATTAAGTTCATTGTATATCATATAATAAATAAAGCTATTTTGTGTCTGTACCTCCCCAAAAATCTGAGCACTCTATTCCATTTCATTGATCAAGAGCAGAATGATTGAAAAAAAAAGAGTATTGGTATCTCTTAAACTTGAAATACTGAATATAGCAATAGTACCAATTGTACTAAATCTACATATATTTTTCCTTATCAATTAGTACTGGGGAAGAAAAGGAACTTCCCGTATTTATCTGATGAGACATGCGAAACAAAAGAAATAATCTCCACGGTGTGAATTTATTTGATTCCATTTTGCTCTTCGTCTTCCCTTTCGCAAAAATAGAGAAATTAATTTCTCAATTCATGAGATCCTAGTTCGGGACTGACGGGGCTCGAACCCGCAGCTTCCGCCTTGACAGGGCGGTGCTCTGACCAATTGAACTACAATCCCGGCGAGGTGTATAGCATACATATACTTAGGATTTCATAAGAATATTCTACTCGTCATGTTGGAACGTAACAGATATGCGAATGCTATATTGATATTATATCCACAGAAACACGGGCCTTAGTGAGAGTGAGGCGGATTATTAGTAACTAGTGATTTTTTATTTTATTATTATTATTAAATAAAAATAATAAATCTTTCAATGAGATGAAAAAAAAAAGATAGAGAAAAATTTTTCTTTATTTCTCTACGAAGCAGGCATTACCCCTTTCTTTTCTATAGGATAAATTAATTATATCTTACTCATAGGGCGGTGAATTCTTGGGCCGAGCTGGATTTGAACCAGCGTAGACAGTCGTCAACGAATTTACAGTCCGTCCCCATTAACCGCTCGGGCATCGACCCAAGGAAGAATTCTTTATATGTTTATTGATAATCCATGATCAACTTCCTTTCGTAGTACCCTACCCCCAGGGGAAGTCGAATCCCCGCTGCCTCCTTGAAAGAGAGATGTCCTGAACCGCTAGACGATGGGGGCATATTCGCCCGACCGTCATCATACTATAATGATAGTATGAATAGTTTTTTGGAATTGTCAATATAATCTAATGGTATGGCTAGATTCGAACAGTCTTTTTATATTCTGATTCTATAGGATTTTAATTTGAATTGAACATTTTTTTTTCTTCAATTTTAATTCATTGCTTCGTTTCTTGTTCAGATAAAATATGCCTATCACTATCTCACATTAAGTCAGAAAATTCAAAAACGAGAAAAATTTTACCCCTTTTCTAGGTAAATATAATTTATTTTTCCATTATTTCCATTATGAGTCTACTGCATATATACATATATGCAGTAGACTCATAATGGAAAATGGCTAAGTCATGAATTGAGCAGGCCCTTTTAACTCAGTGGTAGAGTAACGCCATGGTAAGGCGTAAGTCATCGGTTCAAATCCGATAAAGGGCTTTTTTCATGAAACTCAAGTCTTTGTCTTCGTTTTTCATCGAAGAATACAGATATTTTTGATAATAAAAAAAAGGCAAACACTATTGTATTATTTATAATATAACGAGTTCTTATTATTTTATTTTGAGTTCTAATTAATAATTTAAAAGTTGAACATTAAATTATTATTATATTGACTAATTGAACTTAGTGGGTGGGGGCTTCTAGCCTGTAGTGACATAATAGTCCTCTTTATATCTTATTATTATTTATTTAACTATTCCAGGAAACATAACATAAATATTCTAGATATCCAACCCCTATTTATTAATCACAAACCAAAATATTCCTACTTCCCTATTGTTCCCACCAAACCTACCATAAAAATGGTAAAAAGTAAGTGGACCTGACCCATTGAATCATGACTATATTGGCTATTCTGATATTTAAATTCGATCTATATTAAATTGTAGAAAGCGGGTTTTTTATTTCCTTTTTTAGTTTCTTAGATCACAAAAGACAAGAATTTGTCGATATTTATGATTTGATTTTCTTGTTAATGGACGCTCTATAGGAATAAATCACTATTCTTTTCCGATACATATAATATATTCTTTTCCGATACATAATATATATATATATAATATTGAAAAATCCATTTTTCAATATATTTCCTTGATTTCAAAATCTGATTCCCATATTGTTTTGTTGTTTTGTTTCAGCAATGCAAATAGAGAACGAACGCGAGAAAGGGGCCTTCAGTTCCAGTTTATCATTATTTCATTTAATATTTCATTTAGGGGCAAGGAAAAAAGAAATTTTCCTTTTTTTGTTGGACTCGTTAAAAGATATACTCTGGAATCTGAGTTACAGGAAAATTTAGGGTTCAAATGGTTATATAGTAAAGACTAGTCGAATTGTACTCATGGATTTACCTAGGTCGGTTTATCAACCAATAGAAAA